AACTATTCAGAGTTCCTAGAGCCCCTTGTAAGGCTTGTTGAAAAACCCGTTGTCGAACTTGATTAATTGCTCTTTGTTGTTCAAAATGAATGGTTTCATTTTTGTAATTTTCTAACTGTTCCAAAGTCTTAGAAGTTGCATTAATCAAATTCAATTTTTCTCGTTCTATTTCAGAGTATCCAGTCATTCGAAACTGATCCGCTTCTATTTCTACTTTCCGTAAGCGGGCCCGGGCTTTCTCCAACTGGTCTAGGGCCGCCTCGCGTAATTCTTCTGAATTTTGAATAGTCTTCAAGATCCTCTGTTTTCGATTATCTAATAAATCACTTAACACTCCCTTTCCAAAAAAAATCAACACACCAAGCACTACGCTTAGATTTATTAGATTTGTTGCAAAAATATCGGTATTAAACCCGAAACTCCCGGCGGATGGCCAATAACCCAAGGAAAGGAAAGAATCGGTTACATTTTTCATACGATCTCCTCTTTCTTATAGTTATAGCTTTCTTATAGTTATAGACAGACTACTTATTTATATTTTTTATATTTTTTTTGTATTATTTTATTATGAATTTCCCTATTTCTAAATAGAAAATACTAAATTGAGTCAAAAAATCTATTGATTTAGAAATGGATTTGAATGGATTTTTTTTTTTTCAATTGGAAATTTCCAATAAGCCTGATACTTATTCGATTCGAATTAGGTACCAGGTCTTATACAGGCCAGTTGCGAAATACCTCGTTTGTTACAATTGCAATACTTCCTAAAAAAAGTTCGTTGATTGGACTAAGAAGGTAAAGGAAAAAGTGAGTTGGATCCTCATCCTCAAACCAGCGATTTCCGTGGGTTGTTGTTCCGAAGTAATTTAATTGTAGGAGTTAAGTATTAAAATAATTTGAAAAAACAAGAACAGCAAATCCACGGAAATAAACAAAAATATGTGTTTTTAGGATTAAACAAAAGGATTCGCAAATAAAAGAGCTAATGCTACAACTAGCCCATAAATTGTTAAAGCTTCCATGAAAGCTAGACTAAGCAATAAAGTACCCCGTATTTTTCCTTCCGCCTCTGGTTGTCTCGCGATCCCTTCTACAGCCTGTCCCGCAGCAGTACCTTGACCAACTCCAGGTCCAATAGAAGCAAGCCCGACGGCCAATCCAGCAGCAATAACGGAAGCGGCAGAAATCAGTGGATTCATGATAAGTTCCTCGCGCCAAAACAAAAATAAAGAAATAGTTAATGATACAACCAACCAATATTCAATTCACAATTACAGACGAAATGGAAAGGCTTCTATTGAAACCCCTATCTAAATTCACAATAGTAAGACAAATTAGATATATCTTTAGTTCATATATACCTAGTTAATGTCTAATATCACATATACATGTTTTTCCCCCATACCGTAAACAAAATATTGTATCTTAAAGTCATCGGGATTCTCGAATCATTCTTCGAAAGATTCACAAGAGCTGTCTTATAGCGATTAGATTATATACACCTAGTTCGACCCCCCGTTCCTACGCAAACCAATCCATTTTTTATCTCGTTTTTTGTAAACCCTTACTCTTCCGTTTTTATCATCCCACAGAGATAGGTCCAATCAATTTAAATGGACCCATTTGTTAGGCCAAATCATTCTATAGAAATATTCAGTATTTGATTGATCTAAATCCATGTAATTTAGTATTTATTCAATTTTTTTTGGGGGTCAGTTGATGAATTAAATAAAATAGACTGAAATGAGAATCATTTTCTTACCATCTTTTTTTTAATCGCACGTCGTAAACAAATCCAATCAAAATTATTACTCAGATTATCACTCCTAATATTTATATTTAATATTGGAATTGAATAAACCAAACACTAGAAAGAGAATATTCATTGGGGGGGTATGATATAAATAGGCAAACAAGAATTTTAGGAAAAAGATCTTTTAGATCTCTTCCCCCCCCCCTTTTTTTTTTTATTTTTACAACTCAAAAATATCGTAACCTTTTTTACAATTATTCTAGATCGTCTATATCTTTATTTATACCTTATTTGTATATTTATCTTCCCTAAGTGGATTACCTTAAACGGCGTATACATTGCGTCAGGCTAAGCTAAAAAAGACTGTGTCGAAAACTAGTCAATGATGACCTTCCATGGATTCGCCTATATAAGCCGCAGCTAGGGTTGCAAAAATAAGAGCTTGAATACCGCTTGTAAATAATCCAAGGAACATGACAGGTATAGGAACTACTAAAGGTACTAAAGAAACAAGAACAACAACTACTAATTCATCAGCTAAAATATTTCCGAAAAGTCGAAAACTAAGCGATAACGGTTTTGTGAAATCTTCTAAGATGTTAATAGGTAAAAGGATTGGGGTTGGTTGAATATATTTACCGAAATAACCCAATCCCTTTTTTGAAAGGCCCGCATAAAAATATGCTACTGACGTGAGTAAAGCTAAAGCAACGGTCGTGTTTATATCATTTGTGGGTGCGGCTAACT